CCAACACGACACCGATTCTCCGAAAAACCCCCTATTTCCCGACAGTTAGGTAGCCGATAGTAGTAGAAGCTCTAAGGCCGCTATTCCTGACAAGGAATAGAGTAAGGCCTTTACCGATCTGTTCTAGTCATCCGTTCTCCAAACGTTGTCTATATCAGAATAACCTAGCTCCAAGGATGCCTCTTCGAAGAATTTCTTTTGTTTTTGTATTTTTGATTCGAATTAGGACTTCCGTTTTACTCCGGTATGCTGCTCCATCATCTTCTATCCTGCGCCTAAGTAGTTGAAGGGGCCAAGTTGCATAATCGTTTTGACTTTCTGATTATACTTCGCTTGCTTGCACGACCGCCACTCCACTCCTCTTTGCTTGAAAAAAAAATGAGACTTCGCTACCTTTCTCTGAGCTCCTAGGCAACAGATCCTACTCCCTAAGAAGAGTCATTAAGAGGGCTTTTAAAGGAATTCGTGCGGATTGCCTAACTTCGGGTACTTTCAAGGCTCACACTACAACAAGAGTCCGAGCGACTAGGAACAGGCTTGAATACAGAAAGAGATTCGTACTCTTTGCGCTTATTTCGTACTCTTTGCGCTTATTTACCAATTTGCTTATTAACAAACAAACACAACCATGTTTGCTTACCCCTTTGCCTACCAATGATACAGGAAGGCTTACCTCAGACCCGAAGCCCCTATAATTGCTTCCACTTGAAGAGACTGACTTGCGCCATAAGTACTAGACTTTGATAAAGGAATGGGGACGCGAAGATATTTAATACTTGAATGGGAATCGTCTTAGCAACTGGCTATAGCCATGAGTAAAAGCCGCCGGGAGAGGAGAGACAATCTTTCATGAGAGAGGGACGAGCAAGTGATAGATTGGGAAAAAAAAGAGGTAGGCCTTCTGAGCGGTCATTTAGGGGCCTTGTTAGCGACCCATCATTCTTTCCTAAGCTGTCAGAGTCCGATCGAAGCGAGCAAGAGATAGAGGGCTCATAGATGTGAATTGAGAAAGCAAGTCTTTCTTCATTTTTAGAGCAAGAAGCGGAGTTACATGTGACTACACTAGAATGACTTAGAGGGGGTGTCTTAGTTCGGAATTTGCACGGGGGAGTACGGAATGAATAAGAACAGAACCGCAAATCTAGTGGGCGCCTCCCTTACTAAGTATCATGTAGTTCCGTCAAGAGTCAGCCCCCCGTTTGTTGCAAGTTTCGGGCTTTGCTCTAACCGAAGCCGAAGCTATTGGTTTGGTTGCATCGTTTGCTGCCCCTGATGATGGCCTTGGTTCCAGTTACCTTGGCCTCCTCGTCGACCTCGTCCTCTTTGGTTTCCTCTTCCGTTCTAGGTGATAAACGCATAAAATGCTTTTCGAAGCTTTTCCACAGTTGACTGGGATACTACAACTCTGATAAGCCAAGCGGTTCTTGTACTTTCGTTCGAAGCTCGAGATTGGTCCGCTAAAGGAATGAGAGATGGGGCAGGATATGCAGAGAGCGAAGGGCGATCCTTGGACAAGGGAGCAACCAATCAGACTAAACCAACCACAGTTCTATAATAAGAAGTGACCGGTTAGAACAAGTGGCCTGATACGATAAGTGAGGAGAAACTTGGTTCTCTATACACCACGGTTCTCGGGAAAGGCTAGTTACTGATGCTGATAGTCTAGACTCTACTATGATTACAGGGAAAGGGCAGCAGTTAAAGCAGGGGCCTGCTATTTCGGGTCTGCGGGGATCATCTATTATACTCAGGGCGGAAAGGAATGCCACTGATGGAATCCACTGACTTGGTAGAAAGGAAATCACTAGGCTTGCCTTGGGGTTAAGCCAGATTTAGGACTCTTATTCCTGGGTTACCTTTTTACGCATAGACAGATGTGTAACCGACATTAGGAGCCGAAACGGAAATCTAACCTTTGGGCATAGGAAGAACTGATCTCTGTTCTAAAGAAAAGAAGACCAAAGACTGAGAAATCACTGCTATAACTTGCTTCCATGGAGGAAATTGAACTCCTTTAACCGAACTGAGGATCGGGACTTGACTTCTTTTATCTTTTTATCACATAGGCCGTATCCGACCTGAGAACACGAGACTTGACATACCTGCCCGAGTTTACTCAATAAAAAAACCACTCCGCTTAGCTCGGATCTGTCTCACATAGAGTGGAAAGGGCATGTACGAATAGTGTACACAGGGGAAAACAACGAAGGAGGCCGATATACCTGTAAAAGCTATGCGAGTCGACCCGCCGAAAGGAAAGTACAAGAATTGATATCATACATATCTCCGGTGTCCCTCTTGGAGACACGTCTAACAACATTGGATCCGCACACTTCACGCGTAGGCCTTTCATCCTACAAATCCGACCCCCTCCCTTTCTTCAGAGTATCAATCCTAGTGGTCGTCCTCTTCCAGATCGAAATCCAGAAAGAGTTCCGCAACGAGCAGGCATATGATTAAAGTCGACCTCTGTCTCTGTCCATCAACCTACTTAGCATAGCATATTTGATTAAGAGCTCTTAAGCGAGTTTGAACTATAATATAAGGGAAAGGAGAATCTGATAAGAGTCGGGTTCTGTTCCATCTCCGATGTCAATTGATTAGGTTCCACTACTGGGATTCCTCCCCACTCCTAGCTCCCGAAGTACATAATGGAAAGAAAAGGCATATCCTACTGCTTCAAAGTCATAAGCTGCTCCTTCTTCGGTGGCTGCTGCTGCTTCGGATCTGGAATCGGGCCCCTTACTTTACTTTATAGGGCTCGGACGTGAATATGGATGTGGCTTCTAGCTCAGCAACGACTCTGGCTTCGGGCCTGCGAAGGACACTTCGACAGTGCAATTGTTCTTTCCACTTCCTTTCCAGCCTTTGAGCTCAATCAATCAGTACACGAACGAATACCAATTCCAATATATAGATTGGAATTCAATAAAGTCTTCCGGAAAGGCTATAGCTTTAAAGAAGCTACCTGCCCTGGAATCGAGAATCTATCCCTTGCTTCAAGGTACTTCTGTCTTTATCGCTATAGGGCATCGGCTGTCAGCTCTCTGTCCAACCTCTATCACTAATCCGGAATGTGGAACTGGTAAAGGTCCCTTGCTTTAGTCCCTGCCCCTAGCCTTTCTCTAGTTTTTGAATGCTCCGTTATGGCTAGCTCTGATTCTAGTAGCAGTAGCTCTTCCGTTATGAGTCAATCTCTCTCTCCGCTAGTTGTTAGCTGGTCTGGTCCAAGCGCGAATCTCTCTTGAAATAGATCTTCCAGTCGCTCTTCTGGATCAATCGCTTTGGTGAATCGATCTTCTTTGAAATGAGATCTATCTCTTCTTGCCCTGTCTTCGGCCCTGTAACTGGTCGATCAATCGGTCTACGAATTAATTACTTTCTTTCAATATCTGCCCTTGTTAGCAGCTCTATCGGCGTGCTGTCTTTCCTTTCTCGGTCTATGGAAAAGGGTGTGCCACAAGGGAAAAGGAATCATAGGGCTGGCGATAGGTCCTTCGGTAAGCAGCATTCCTCTAGTTCTAGTTGCTCCTTCTGTTATTTCATCTCGTAGGCCTATTTGTTTAAGCCCGTGTTAAAGCAATCGAATAGGGCTTCCTTAACATGCTCAAATTCAGGCTCAATAAGGCAAAGGGATATCGATCTGCTGTTTAGCGAATCGAATCTCTCCGTTGCCTTGTTATAGCTATACTGTTATCTATCGGTCTGAAGTTAACTCTTCAATCGCTTGTTTATTAAGCCAATAGGGAATCGGGTTGACCCGGAACACCAATCTAGTCCGGTTATGAAGGGAAACCCCATCTCGACATTCTGAAGGCTAACTCCTAAAGCAATCACGCTAAGCTAAAGCAAAGGAAGTGAACTTCGGAAATCAATACAATAAGACAGACCGACCTTTGAACTCTTTTTCTCTACCCCCGTAGTCTCCCGAAGATCTATTAAGGCTAGTAGCTTGACCCCTACCGCCATTTCTGACGTTCTAAAGGAATAGCGTAAGGTCCGACCCTTTTTCATCTATTTCATCTAAGGGCTAAAGAAGCTTTTTCTTAGGCATATATCTGGCTTTGGGCAGCGGTTACATCCCGGTAGTCAGCAAGAGCGCTTCAGTCTCAAATGAAAGCTAAGCGGGAAGAAGGTTACTTCACTTCAGACAATCAGGCAGAAGAGCAGCGGTGTCGGGTTCCTTCCTTCCGCCTGAAGCCCTTTGCAGCCAATCTGGCTTTTTTCTTTCAATTCTGCCATCTGAGTCCCTTTTGGTCTTGTAGACCCATTTGCATTCAACTGCCTTCCGATCCTTTGGCAACTCAACAAGGTCCCAAACTTTTTTCTTATCCATGGATTGCAACTCCTCCCTCATCGCCTCCTGCCAATGTTGGGATTAGCCACTATCCATAGCTTCCTAAAAAGTGAAGGGATCATCCATATCGCCTCCTTCATCCTGTGCCTCCTCTCCTGAAGATAAACCCCAGTAGATTAGTAGTCTGGAACAGCGGATCTACGCTGCCGCTCAGATCTCCTAACAGGAAGATGCTGTGCAGGTAGTGCTAGTGCACGTGTGGGTCCATAATCTGCATGCAGAATGGGGTTCTGGGTCTGGGTGAGTAGGTTCACCCAGAACCATAGGAATGGATGGAAAATAGGCACTATGCGGCAAAGGCACAGGAATAGCCGTAGGATCCTCTAGAAAACATATATCTAACTGCCTGAAACTGCCACTGAATCTGTCATTGTCTAGAAAGTTGGCACGGTTCGTCTCGACAATCTCCATATGTCGTGACGGACAATCAAATCTGTAGCCCTTAGATCTCTCGGAATAACCGATGAAATAGCATCTCACCGTCCGATAGTCGAGCTTCTTCAACTCGGGATTAGATTATATAGTCTTGCCTTTGCAGGACATCCCCAAACATGTAGATAATGAAGGCTCGGCATCTTTCCTGTCCATCGCTAATAAGGAGTTTCAGGTGCAGCTTTGCAAGGAACTCGGTTCTGAATATAAACTGCAGTTTTCAAGGCTTCTCCCAAGAATTCCTCAGGCAGTGAGGAATGGCTCAACATGCTGCGAACAGCCTCCTGATATGTCAAATTTCTCCTTTCAGACGTTCTGCTCAGGACTGGAGTGGTGTATTGAGGAACTATGCCCTGTTCCTTCAAATACTCAGCAAACGGCCCATGATTCCCCCCATCACGGTCCATTCTGCCAAAATCTTCTCCACCACGATCTGATCGAACAACCGTAATCTTCCTGTCTAATTCTTTCTCTACCTCTGTCTGATAAGTCTGAAAGGTCTCCAAAGCTTCTAACTTATTATGGAGCAGGTACACATAAGCATATCTAGAATAGGCATCAATGAAGCTAATGAAGTACCGCTGTCCACCACGAGATGGAGTAGAGAAAGGACCATTTCTATCCGTATGGATCAACTCTAACAACTTTGAAGCTCTGGCCGCCTCAAACTTTCTCACTTGCTCCCTGATCCCTATGGACAACTTCGATAGAAAAAGAAGGTGCTCTCGCACGCTTCCATTACCATCCTACTTTTTGTTCATTATTTGGAGCAAGTAGCAGTGACTTCTTTTTTCCTACAAACTGATTCTTGATCAAAGACATCAGTTCCGACGACGTCTTCGTAGTAGCGATGCCTCCACGTAGCGACTCGCGGATAGAGGCCCTGATGATCATCATCGCAAGTCTGTTCACCTTCTCCCACCTAACATGGTGGGCCTTCTCTGTAGCCGAAGACTCGTCTGTAGGAGGCTTGGGCTCTGTGAGCACAAAGTCATAGTCCATGCAACCCAGCATAATGTCCAGGTTCATTTTCCATGAACCGTAATTAGAACCGTTCAAAGGTTCAATGCCTGCTAGGTTCTTAGAGACCTTAAACATGTTCATAGCTGCAACTTGATGTACCTTATTTATTTCTCTTTCACTTTGAAAGCAAAGAAGAAGGAAGAAAGGAGCTTTTCACCTTTGATCTTAGTGACAATCGAAATAGACCGAAGATGCAATTGCAATCGAATGTCTTCTCTTTCTCTGATTCTCGTGAAATAGCCCGCTTCTACTGAATCTAATGAGAAAGTCTCATCCATTGGGGATAGAAATCCCACTATTCAAGTAGCCCCCTATGGTCACATCCGACTTCCACAAGTGCACTCCCCGCTTCAAGACCAGATTACTACTCTGGGCACTCGACTAGAAAAAGACTAGTAGTGGGCTCCCAAAAGCCTGCCTGATGAGGGCGAGGCTGTTCCCAGAACGATTACTCAAGACGAGGTTGAGACCGATGCAATCAAAGAGTACTCTCCAGGGCGGTATGCTCGCAATGCCTGCTGGTTCATGCTCGGAGGATGAGGTCTATTCCATTTGACTTTAGACCGGCTTAGTCTTACTTAACCGGGAAAGAAGCCTTCCATATTCAAGTTGTGCACTCAGGCCTCACTCCCTTCTTTTAAATCCTCAAAGAGGCCAAGGATAGAGGTTTTCTTTTGAACCCTTCTAGTTGCGCACAGAACTAAAAAGGGATCAATTGGTTGCTTCCCCTTTCCATTTGCTAATGGCCCTTTCTTGTCTGACTTTAGTGTTGTTCAACACAAATTGAGCTCTTTCCCGTAGTCTCTCCTTGTCTTTCTGACTTGCCTGGAGTAGGACTCAAAGTATATACGATACGCCTTGCCATTAGTTAGCTTCTTGTCTAAATTCCTTTGGGGTCCAGCTCCCCGGACAGCGAGAATGACGTCATTTAGCCGAGACGTTGATTTAAGTTCCTTGGGTCTGTTGCGTGAGGCTGATCTGGAGGATCTTTGGTAAGCATTGAATCCCCCGCTTCTGAGGCGGCTAATGCCGATGTGTCAGACTGGTGACGTGGCAGAAAAGTAGAAGATTTTTCTGTGTTAAACCGGTGTGTCATGGTAGTCCTAACTATTCTATATCGATGGAGCGTAAACACGACACTCGAGCGAGAACAGCACGCGCATAGAAGCGAGGGGGGTCACAGTTTCGATTAAACAAAGAAAAGTGAGATTCTTGTCTATTTCCTAGCCCTATTTTGTAGGGGTTCATAGCAAAGGGACGGGAGTAGACTAGACTTACCTTATTAAGGCCATGCCATTCGTGAAAGGGGAGAAAGCCAATTCAACAACCGAAGGGCGGGTTGAGAGTGGATGCTTTTCTAAAGAATTTATTGCGCACAAGCGTATCAGAAAGATAACTACTATATTTCCGCGGGAGCTTAGGCTATCGTTGACCTGCTTCCGTCGCTCCATATAAAGAACTATCACAAGAATAGAGTGCCCGGGGAAGCCATCCCTCATTCTTCTTTCATTAATTGAAAATCACTCGAAAATAGAATTCTCGAGAGAATAGTATCCTCCTTTAATGCATAAGAAGGGGGTGTCCCCTCTTCCTTTACTGAAAAAGAGAGCTCACCTCTCCTGTAGACGTAGTACGAAGTGAGAGAGGTGGGCTTTCGTACTCATCAATGTCCTTTCCTTTCGGAAAGTGCACTAAGGAAAGCAATTCATTCATTCTCGGGCATAGCTGTTCACTCACTCTTATGGGATGGGAGTTTGACTCTCCTACCTTCCGTTGAGCGAGGAAAGCCCTCCCTAGGGACCGGGGAAGCTTCATGGCGTCTATCCAACTCTGTTGCCGGGGAGGCCTTCAGTGACCGATGTTGGTGCCATTTCATTCTCTTGGAGGAATGGTAGCTGCTTTTGAATCCGCGTAAGACTAAATAGACTTCGAATAATTGGGCTTAAGCTATAGGTAGTTCTTTCGGATTTCATCTTCATCCTAACATCAAAATACCACATCGAACGAAAGACATTAGCGAACATTGAACCACGTTGAGCTAGATGGCAGAAAGAGTGAGGGAGCTGGATGACATTCTTTTTTTTAGGGAATACCTGGAGATAGGCCAAGCCGATTAGACGGAATTAGTGGTTTAGGTCTTACCCTTTTGATCGAACAGCTTGATTCTACTGTACGAGTTCAAGCTGTTCATAGGGATTCGACTTGCCTTTTTTGCTTTTAGAACGGAGAGGGAACCTGAAGTCTGGCAGAAAATCCGAATCATAGTTAGCTGAATAGAACTAGTGTCGTAGCCAAGAGAATGGGAAGCAAGGAGTCATAATTCGGTTGGGATTCTGTGAGTGAGGGAGCAGAGGAAGAATCGAACTAAGAAGATTCGGAGTAATGAAAATCGAACGAAAAAGCAACTTCCCAATCCAGCTGACATTTTTTGAGAAAATCCTCCTAGAAAGAGGAACTTGGCAGAGGTAGACTCGGCATCTGGCTCACCTGCTAAAATGAATTTCAAAAGGCTCTTCCCGGCTAGCTAAGCCGGAAAGAGTTCAAGTTCGATCCTTTGCCATGGATGGAAAAAAATCCGGATATAGATAGTGTTCAGTGAGTGTCTTGTCGTTGAAGGATTCTCTTTGAACGAATCCGATTTGTCACTAGGGAAGAATCTTTGATAGTGGTATCCCAATAAGCAGACGATAAGTAGGCTTTGCCATAGCATTATTCGTCTTCGAAGCTGTCTTATTCTAGCCATGGCATTAATCGAGGGCTTTCCGTCCGCACAGTAAAGCGTGTGCATTTAGAAAGGTTGACTTCTGTAGGCCCTGTTCGGCTATGTATGTCCAAGCACACAAGCAACGAAGTCGGGTGGTGTTCTTCGCGCAAGTCAGAAGAGGCTACGGGATTCGTAGCCTTATGAGTCGTTCGGACCTCGCGTTCATGATATCTACAACCTTTTGAAAGGCTCTTCTGTATGTGAACAGGAAAGATAGATTGAAGGTACGCTCGCTTGCTGTCTTGTTCTCTGTCGCGAAGATCGGTTTTTATTCGGAATATAGGGCCTTAGTAGGAACCATAAATCTGTTCTTATTCTTTTCAATTCCCTCGACAGCTTTGAAGCAATTAAAGGGAAGGCCGAAGAAAATAGTTCCAGTCCTTCGGCCTTCCCTTTGTCATCCTTAGGTTATTGGCGGATCGGTTTCAGTCTTTATGAATTAAACATGTCTCCTCATAGGAAGATTGTACGCCTCCTTGATAGTGGCAAGACCCAAGGTAGATCGGCTCATCAAGAGTAGTCGCCTAGACACCGGTGAGGCATCTACACAGACTCCCTAAATCATGAACCGTTTGGCGAATTCGCACGCCCCGGTCCAATAGACCTCTCTGACTGAGGGAACTAGCAATAGAAGTGGGGCAAGACATCTGAGTCAACAACTTCTTTATTCATAGAATAGGTTTCTAACAGAATGGGGGGCTATTTATCCGAAAGTGAGGACACCGTCCCTCTTCTCTGGATCTGGCATTCCTGTCCCAGTATGAAAAGATGAACTCTTTCCCTCCTTTCGTTTTGTCCCCAGATTCTTCCCCCAGGGGGTGACTTTGTTCCAGGCACTAAGCGTGATACCTTTTTTGGTCTTGTAGTTCCATAAGTAGGGTGAATGTCAAAAGGAGATGAGAGATAAGCGACTTTCCATTTTTGATTATTAAAGAAGAAGGTGCTGCTGGTACTAAAAGAAAAGCTTGCTTGGTGAGGTTGTGCAACAGAACAAGATAGCGAGAGTGAAAATAATAACCACTCGAATGTGGATGAGAGCGAGACCGAAAGCATGGGTGCTAGCCCTAGATTTGTGGGGGAGTGGAAACAGACCTGAGAAACTGAAACAGAGAAGTGGAGGAGTGTCGGTAAGGGAAAATGTGGCTAATGCTATCCAACTAAGGGTACTGGTCCTGCTCGCTTTGGTTCTGCTCCTGTGGTGACCAAGAAGCAGGAGCTTGAGCTCAACCAGCCGTTGATAATCACTTTTTCCCAATCGGGATGGGGATTCCGGTCCGGTGTAGGGTGCAGCTCCACATGCTCTATCGCTTCCAGCACCCCACTTGGACTCCCCTTCTGCCTTTGTTCAATATTCCTACCTTGGATTTGGAAATGAAACTACAGCCCTAGCTCCAAGATCTCAGTTTGGTTTCGCCAGATACCTCTTTCTCTTAACGAAACAGAGCTTTTGTCGGGTCAGGTCCCCACCCGAACTACCCATCCCCTTTGTTGATGAATCTTTTGTATCGAACGAAAGCCTCATATCCCCTAGCAGAAGCCTTATCCCGTGGAGTCCCATAAAGAGCAGAGTAGACAGTACACGTAATGGTCCGCCAGGAGCGAATCCAAGGGCTCAGCGATCGGATAAACCTTGATGAGAATACCAACCCTCTCCCTTTGTCATTTACTGAAGCAGGAATATAAAGGAATAGCCCTGCCCACCATATGAAAGTCGCCGTCAGTCTTTGCTCTCTCTGGATCAGTCAGAAGTCACAGGGTCTCTCCCAGTAGTGGAGTAGTCCCACCCATAAAGAGCATAGTTCCAGTAGTGGGTCATCCATCGTAGTAAAGGAAAGGTGCGCAAATGCTTTGAAGCAGGAATAGCAGGAAGAGTAACAGTAAGAAGGGAAAGCACTTGCTCGGTCCGGGTAAGCCCCTTTCCCCGATCGCTTCGATACGAAAGCAAGGTAGGGTTCTTCGCTCGATATGATTCACCCGGTACCTGGTATTGGATCAAAGGCATAAGAGATCTTCCCCTGCCCTGTCTTAGTTGAGAGTCACGGGGGAAGTCAACTATAGGGCTATTCCCGTTGTTGTCTTCTTTCAATAATGCTTTGTTGATCACCGGGCACAGCGCTGCGAGAAAGAGAGACGCATTTTGAAGAAAGAGCTTTACCCTTTCGCTACACGAACCAAGGGCAATTCCAATTCCAAAGAAGTGACATCGGAATATGAACCTCGAATCCAATAAAGAGAGCCTTTCTGCAGTCATGACGACTTGCTCTGCCAAAAGAGCTCCCACCGTGAAACCTACTGCTAAGTATGGGAAGAGCACCGTGCCTATCCCTATCTCTGCTTCTCCCGAGCCGAGTGTCCACTTTTCCCCACAACTTCGATTTCGAGTTCCAATCCAAATGAAAGAATATAGGGCATTTATCTCTTGGTTGTCTCATTTTCATAAGCTAACTCTTCCAGCCCCTTGTCCTTTCTATTTATAAGTTGGACTGGCAGCTTATTCCTCAATATCTACTATGCGTTAGGTGAGGTAGACTTCGCCGATTGACAAGGAAGCGATAGCCGATGGATCTGACGATCCTCTCTTTGTTGGAAGGCCATGCCCGTATGAAAAACATTGAAACGTCCTACAGAGTCAAAGGCCCTTTTATCATTCTAAAGGAGGAATCTAAGAGCAAGAGGTCCCACTACTATCCAGGTATCCTATCTTATAAAGGCTTTGTTCCGTTAGGTCTGATTGCCATATCGAAAAAGAGAGGGAGAAGGAAAACGCATAGAGGAGTTGGATCCAGGCTAAGAACTAAGGCGAGTTTTATGCTTAACACATTCAAATCGTAGAACTACCACTCATAAGGTTATATCAAGCTAGGAGGTTTTGATCCCTATTATTAGCTTTTAGTGATCCAGTAGCTGGAAAGCTAGCAGCAGTCTCAACTAGAGTAGTTATAACTCTTAGCCAAGCATGCGTCCCAACGAATACCAACAAGTGGAGTTAATGCTATATCTCATCCTTTCCTTAGTAGGGTTTATCCCTAAACAAAATACCGATTCAAGCCCCTTTACTAGGTTGGGCGAGTCTCACGATTCTCGATTTCGAAATATCTTAATTAAGAGATGAGAGAAGGCCGACGGAACTTCGTTGAGCTCTTTTTCGAATAAGAAAGCTTGCTTATATTCATACTCTAATGCTCTAATGCGAATGAGGAAGGTGAGTCAGAATTCGAAGAGCTTCAAGGAGAGATTCTTTGATCACTCAATGCTTGGATGGATAAAGAAGCAAAGGGGAATGAATGGAATGAAGAAAAGAAGAGTATACAGTGAGTCAGCCCACTATTGAAGCTGCTAGTGGGATTGATCAGACAACAAGGGCTTTCGGTAGACTGATTTCATTGGAATGGGCAAAGGCAAGCAAAGTCTCAGTGTGTGGAAAGAAGCAAGACGAAATTCAAACAAAGAAAAGAGAGGACTCTGAGCCTCTCATTGTCCTTACCAATGAGGAAGAGAAGAAAAGGGTCTTACCTAGTCATAGAAGGGGGAGCTATGCTAGTCCTGTGAGTGCGGACTTTTCGAAGATGTACTTGAGTGGATTCATTCTGGCTATGAGGAATGTAGTTGCAGCGAGCATGTAGTCTGTGGGCTGCCCATGTGAGTGCGCAACAAGTTCGTTCCAGAGGGTAGTACCGAGTCTCGCAGTCATTGAACTTCTTGCTAAGGTAGTAGATAGCTTGTTCTCTTTGACCAGAATCATCGGGTTGGACCAAGACACATCCCATGAAGGAGTCGAGAACCAATAGGTAAAGCAGAAGTGGTCGGCCAGGCTTTGGTGGGAACAGGATCTCGAATCAAAGCCGTCTTCTGGACCTGCCTTTCTTTCATACTGGCTGATCACTTAGTTAAGTAACCATCCGAGGTATGAAGTTGCCTCAAAAGTTGGTATCATACTTTCTCCCTGTCAGAATGACCATTCCGCTGTTAAAGTTTCGCCACTGGGAAAGGAGAGTGACGCAGACTTAAACTTGGCGTAACCCCGGTTGCCCAGTGGTTTAGTTTCTGATCCAACTAGTGAGGAAGCGAGGTGCTTTCTTTGATCAACTAAGATTAATTATGTAAACCTGCTATCTCGGTTAGTCACTTTAGGCAATCACGTAAACAACTAATCAAACAAGCAAGCAAGGCGGGACCGTTCGGCGATTGAGAACACGGTAGCCGGTATCGGTCTCAATAACCTTTCCTCCGGTCAGTGCAGTAGTAGAAGCAAGGCGAGCGATGAGTGAGGGGGACCAGGCTCGCAAAAGTGGAGATGGTCCTCGAGAGACAAATGGATTGCATTGGACCGGATCCAGCTGGTGGAGGAGACCTGGGGTGAGAAGCTTGGTTCGAGGAACCGAGTGAGTACCTCCATTCGTTGATGCCGGAAGGTGGGTTCGGGCATCCATATTAAATAAGTATTGACGATCGAGTGACTGGAGTGGTGAGGGGCTGCGGGGAACCATGGCCAGGGAGCACCAGGAGTGAGAGTCCAGGTTCCGGAGCTGGTCCGCCTGGAAGAAAGCAGGAGAAGGCTCGAGCTTCGGTGGAAAGGAGTGCAATAGCGAAGGTCACTGGGAGTGGAATACCTAGATTGCCGGGCAGGGAAACAGAATCTGGAGAAGATGGATCAAGAGCATTGGGACTTGACCCTGGAGGTGGCGCTTCATTCGCTGTTGCTGGAGTACCTCCAAAGCAGTAATATGATTGTCCGGGCCTTCGACGGATCCCGTAGAGAAGTTATGGGGGAAATCGAAATGCCTGTGGAGATAGGCCCAATAACCTTCTCTATGAAATTTCAAGTGATGGAAATCCCGTCAGCTTACAACTTCTTGCTAGGAAGACCTTGGATTCACGTCACCGGAGGAGTTCCTTCAAGCTTACATCAGAAAATAAAGTTCATTATAAAGGGAAAGATTGTTACTATTCATGCCAACAATGGTCCTACAAAGCAAAGAAACGAACTATCGCAACAGAGCTGGATCGTAGCCTTCAAGCCCAGCCTGTGTCAGATGGCTTTGCTTTCTATCTGTGCTACATCTTCACTTAAGAATTCCTAAGACTTTCCCATCTTGCTGGATCAATCTGTAATTCGACTATCTGAATCACGAGCAAGATCGCTTTGGTCTTTCTCAAAGATGGCACACGAAACGAGGACGGTCAAAGACGCCAGAAAAGCACACTCGTCGTGGCATTCTAATAGTGGATTCGTTTTTGAAAGTCAAAGAGTCTCGGAGCTACCCCGAAAACAACGTTTTCTTATGCGCGTTTCCTGTTTCGAGTGTCTTCTCCGAGCCACGCAAGCTATCAAATCTCTAAAGCTGGAAGCGATCTGGCTTAGAAAAAGGCAACCCTAAAAGAGATTGTAGTAACCAATTCTCTATATGGAAGCTTTCCAATCCGTGTCGCAACTTAGGAAAGGTCGAGGTCAGGAGAGTTTGCCCTCTTTCAGTCTCGAACTGAGTCAACAAATCGCAGTTCTGGGCGCAGATCTTCCCATATCGCATTCGAGAAGCGCGAACAAAGAGCTTTTTTTATGGAAGGAGCGCGATCCAACAGGGTGCAAGGATTAAGCCTACGAGTCAAAATCAAAGGCCATAAAACGCGGAATACGGATGAGATCAGAAAGTACATATGCCCTATTCCGATAACGCTTTTGGTTTGACCTACGAACTTCTAGCTATTACAAAAGCCGGCTCCAACAGAGGAATTGGAGCTAGTGTAGCCATACTTTCAGAGGAAGACCATTTCAATACCGAATCCAATCACGAGCTGGCTTATTCCCGTAATAATGTCTTAAGCATATAGCTAGGCTAGCTGGAGTTCATTTCCAGGCACAAGATGGATTATCAGCTGAAAGCTTACAGAACAGAAGGAGGTTACTGCGGTAACCAAGCTATGACTGCTACACGTGCACGCAACAAGAAAAGATTTTCTAGATTAGTGAGCCTAGCTGCCCTTACAGAGCGAGTGGCCTTACTTCCTTCACTTACAGCTTGAAGTGCACTTATCCCTTCTCCCGCTTCCGGCCCTATGACCCTACCTTACCTATTCCTTTCGACTCTATCCATTATCCATTGATTGCTTTGTATGGACAGCTCGTATATGAGTATTCCCTCATTGGACCCATAAAAAAAGTGTAACTAGCAATGCCTGCAATGGAACTAGATGCAAGAACAGGATGGATTGTCTCACCCCCAGTAAAGGAGACTTGGAGGCTTTCAAACTGGATTAAGAAGTCTCATCTAATTCTCACAGGCTTTACCACCACATGCTTTCTCATTGGCTGAGAAAAAGAGACAGCCGGCTTCTCTTTGCCAACTTATTCAATGCCAACTTCAAAGGAAACAGGCTGTAAGAGACCTCCCAAGAGATGGAATTGAACTAAATGTAATAGAACTTCAAGCAAGAAGAACGGAAATGAAACTAGATAGATCTCCAGGGGCGAAGCTACTCAAGTAAAGCGAAGAGTGGCTTTAGCTACTGAACTGACAAGGACAGGGACGAAGCTTATTACTTCAACAATCGGCTCGAAAACAGAAAGATTAGATGAGCTTGGAAAACTGTGAACGCCCACTTCCACTCAGGGATAAACTGAAGCTGTGACTGACTCTTTAGACTAAGAGGGGATATTAGATCAACTAACTAGCACCCCAACTGGAAAAGAAAAAGGGTATACTGGAAATATGGCTGGAGGAACCCTAGGGATTAGGCCTATGGCTTAGCCTTCAACTTGTATTATGTCACTCCTATTGTATTAGGCAAACAAACTCCATAGAACTATCTTGAACAGGATTGATCAATGGCCCTCTAACCCTATCCAAGGTAAGCAGAAATGCCAATCCTTTCAAACCCAATTAAGGGACTCTGAGATTGCCCTAGCCCCATTTCCTCTACAAAAAAAAAGGAGCTATATTATCCTGCTGGAAAGCTGATTGAGACAGATTACTTTGAAACAGGATCAACGGAAACTATTTGCTCGGCTGGACCATATTCCATAGCCCTGCTCGGGTTTTCTATTTCATTATCTAGGGAAAGAACCCTGGCTGGGTGAAAACTTGCTTTTCTTATTAGCTTTCCTTCTCTCGCTTGACCTTGTCTTGTGTTCAATAAAGAGACTCTAACCGGGAAAGAGAGATTCAGATCTAGGCAAGAGATAGACTCCTCAGACCTTTCCATATTGGACCTGGGCCAACTACTGGTTATAAGATACGACTCCTTAGACTACTACGGCAACAGGCTTATCACTTAAAGGAAGATTGTTAGCTCCTTAGGGCATTACGAATCAAAGGCATAAGCCATGGAAGGAGAAGGGAAGGCCCTTTAAATGGCAATATAATCGGATTCACTTCCGACGTGGAGCACACTTGACCCTGCGTCACTTGATGTATCATCGAGGAATCCTCTGCGGATTCTGCGTTGCTTGCTGCATCGAGAATAGCTTCCCCTTCTGAATCGAGCCAAAAAGACCTTCCATCTAAGATCTTAAGCACGGTGTTCTCAAAGCGCAGGCCCTCCTCTCTCTCTCCAAATGGGTCATCAGCATCATGATCCCCCTTGGTCAGATCAAAAAGTCAGAGATCGAAGTAATCATCTGCGCCGCTGAAAGCCTGCCCCCTTCTTAGTCAATGGGGCCTGCAAAAAAGATTCTCAAGACCGAGGAAAGCATGTGGATTTTAAACTTCGTTGTCTTAGACAGTCCATAGAGGACTCGATTCTTTTTCTTTAGTGGTCTTTGAAAGCAGAACTGGCATGACAGCCAATCAAGCAGGAAATAGACCTCCCTTAGGTCTTCAATGTCATATTCGTCTTCCTCTCCATATTGATAGAAATGATCGACGCACCTTTCTCCGATCGTTGTTTTCATCTCTCTCACGACCACGAGATCGGAGTAGAGCTGACGCAAGCGTTCATACGAATGAAAGGCATGCTCTCTCGACGATGGGATCATACTTCAGACCAGTCCCTGATTTCTCTTCGCAATTATAGATTGAGGGAGAGAAAGACCTTGGCTTGGCTGCTGCTCAGTTTGACTGTGATCTACGATTGGCCCAGGTAGAGTCTTTCTATTATCTTTCTTCCTTTTCCTAGACCGGCCAAGCTGAATGACTTCGTCCAGGGGGCTCGAACCTCAAGATAAGGGAGCCAGGTCGAGTTGAAGAATCAGTTTACAAACCGAAGCCCAAGCCTTATGGAATGAAACCTGGATTTCGCTTTCTTGCCATTCGCTGAAGGCTTGCTTAATCCGATCTTTCGCAGTGTATGTTGATGCATTTTTGTTCAAAAGCCAAACATACCAATTGTAACCTTCCGCCACTCCTTTCCTGGCCACAAGAAGGGCTTGACAATCGAATAGCATTCTCAATCTTTCTTGCACCACTTCTCGAGTGACAGCAGGCTCTTTTGAGCTCGATTCAACGTGATCAAAAGGTTGTACCTTAGATGGGTCGGTTTAGTTTTCCTTTTGTTCTGGAAACTGCTCATTACCGGCCGTCTTACAATAATAAACCCTACCTGAAGTTTGATTCAAATTCCCTTTTCCTGACGTAAGATTCCAAATACGGAGAGGGTACATGTTACAAATAGTAGGACGGATGCGGAACAACTTATCTACTTCAGAATCTGACTCCAACCCCGAGTTCTCGTTTTCTTTCATCCTGCTGGCTTGGATTACTACTAAGGGCGACTCGGGCTTCATGAAAAGGTCCAAAAAAGACCCCTGTTTTGGTCGACAAGATTCCTAGGCGCTTCCTCGATTCGGAAGAATCACACTATTGGGTACCTCGCGTACTTTTTCTTTACTACACAAAGGACCTCTCAAGCTAGAAGAACAGAGGTGACTTTGTACTCTCTACGGATGCATGAATAGGCGGGTCGGTCAAATGCTGGCATGGGGCAGCACCGACTTCATCATTATTCTTGCTCACTCATGTAGGGGAAGGCTCTTCTCTCTGGATGCCCGGGCTTACATAAAGTGGCAGTATAGGCTGGGCCTTTGTGGAAATTGACTCTTTCTTTCAGAGGCTGGGGAGAGGGCTGTCCTGCTAAGGAAAAAGAACCTCTTGAAGGTCTCAGAGGGGGGGAACTTTTTCAATACCATTGATGTAGCGGAGGCCTCCTTGGAAGGGAAGCCTCTCCTACTATTCCACTTTGCATTAGTTCCCCTACAAAAGCGGAATCGGGGCGGGTTGCCTTTTTGCGCCAGGACCTTAGGGGCATAAGATGGGAGGAGCCCTACTAGCCTTCCGAAATTCCTTGATCAAGAAGAAAGGAAACCTGGGAAGGAACACGGGCATATTCACGTATGGAGATGCGAATCCAGGGAGGCCATGGATGTCGCGGCCTGGCCAATCATAATGTGGTTTCCGGAACCCGACAAAAAACCTCCTACAATGGAGCGGTTCGCGCCTTATATGCTCAAAGTCTTCCAAAGGGAGCCTACGAGCACGCAAGAGCAGATATTACGCGGGGCTACGAAAAAAAAAGGGAGAAGGCAATTTACCAAGGGTAGAGATTGACGAGAAGGATTTCCCCAATGAAAGCGGTCTTGCACAAAGAATACTAAAGGTTTTATTCCACGTAGAGTTCGCTCTCGGTGTTGGTGATTGAGATTAGTAGCTCCTAGTTCAGGTTGGGAGTGCGCCCTATCTATCTCTCTATGGTGGTTGTTAGTATGGGTCTATTGCTGTTTGTTATTGGTGCTGCTGATGCTGCTAGTAGTGGTGCTACTGATGCTGGGTCCATCGCACACTTGTTATATTTCTTTATATAGTTCTATAACGTCGAGAAAGCGGCCGTTCGAATTATGTTAGGGGGTTGGTTGTTCTAGTTTTCGTAGTTGCTTGTACTTTTCGTCGAGATTGGGTTGGTGTTCCGTGGACCTAAATGACACGAATCAAATTACGTAAATAGAGGAGTGCCGCCTCATCCAAAATGGCAGGTTGGCGGGTGCGGATAGGCGGAATTGGAAGATAGACGCATTCCAAGTGAGATGCCCAAGAGAAAAGGAAAGAGGGAAAGAATCGACGGTTAACAAAAAAGAGGGAATGAAAAAGCGTGACGATAATGCTACACTCGAGATGTTAGAAGGTGCAAAATCAATCGGTGCCGGAGCTGCTACAATTGCTTCAGCGGGCGCTGCTATCGGTATTGGAAACGTCTTTAGTTCCTCGATTCATTCCGTGGCGCGAAATCCATCATTGGCTAAACAATCATTTGGTTATGCCATTTTGGGCTTTGCTCTAACCGAAGCTATTGCATCGTTTGCCCCAATGATGGCCTTTCTGATCTCATCCGTATTCCGATCGAAGAAAGAAGAACCCCTATCGCCCGAGAACAGGGGGTTTAAGCAAATGGTGGGTCAAGTTATTGCATTGGAAGTAATTGCATTCATCGGGTAGAGCCCCGTCCCATCTACCACGGCTGGCATCCGCTTCTGCCCCCGGACGTATGCCCTCATTCAGTCGGGCAGAACCGGGTTACTTGCGGTTCTTTGGTAGAAGCTTCAGGACGGAAATCCCGAAGCGCAGGTTCGAATCCAGCCCGTGACCCCGCCCCAGCCATAAACTGTCTTCACGACGAATGTGGCTTCGATCCTTTTGCAAAGAGTTTCGTTTAGTTATTCCTCTTGAACAGAGAGAGCAGAGGTTACTCAAAGGGGCTACTCTAGTCACTCAAAGTCCTAGCGTTGTAAGGAACAGACTCTCCAAACAGAAGTACATACTGCACGGCCGAGGAAGCATACGAAGCATCTAAAGTAGAATAATCCGAATCCGTATCAACATCCACATCCGTATAAGCTCTTTCTAGGGCAGGCAGGGAAGCAGCAGCAAGGCCACGGTCTCAGTTTGGGCGGTTAGCTAGCACAGACCAGAGTACGGTATCAATCAGGTAAGGTAGCCGCAGCAGTCAGATGAGATAGCCCTGCTAGTCGGTGGGAAGCAGCGGTCAGCCTGCTAGCTCTCACAGTCAGGATAGCAAGCCTATGGGCCAGATCGGGTTCCCATTGAACAGCAAGAAGTAGCCCCCAGCAGCCAGGGATAGTAGTCTAGTCAGCAAGGAGTCATACTAGTCTTTATGGTCTTTCAGCAGTCAAAAGACCTTACCAACATATAGGGCCCTTACTAATATAAAAGGCGAAAGCTCCCCAACATGCGAAGAAAGCAGCAACCCGTAGTTACAACTCTACTAAGAAAACTCTCGAAAGCAAGCCCTACCAGCCAGAGTAAGTAGCTGGAGATTCAGTGGGAAAACGCCCTACTCTTTCAATCAGTAGTCAGCTCTGTAGTCAGTCTCCTCACTGGTAGGATCAGAATAGCAACCCCTCACAGGATCAGATGGATGTATGGCTACGCCTTCCTTCCACCTATCACTTCGAACCAAAGGCTGTAATGAATGCTGCGTGCTCTTATCTCCCGTAGCACCAACCTACTAGTATTCTGGTCTAACTCAAGTGTTTCCGGTCTCCCGAAGAATCTGGGTTTAAGGGAAAGACTACCACATAAGGCTAGGGAAGGTTGAACTCATACACCTATTCATGTTGAATGGGGAAAGGATCCCAGAAATATGAACCTACCCACTGTTGCGCCCTAAAGGTAGTAGTGGGAAAGACGCCTACTAATATGTTGCCTCATGTAAGAAGTCGTATATCCCTCATGTTGAAGGCTCATCATTCAGACTCACTAAGAAAGGTAAAGGAAAGAGAGATGCCTACAGCCATGTTGCAACGATAAGAAGGTAGAGTAGGTATGCTTGCTTCTAGGTTAGGCAGAAGCCCATCAGACTAGAATTAGCCGCCAACGTTGAGGTACTTGAGCCGGCAAGAACTAATCGTACAGGGTCAGGTGAATCCCAGCCTGGAACTACTACTCGTACGCGGAGCTTTTCTCCAGCCAGACACCACCGTACTTCACGGGCCATAACCCCTTCTACTGCTTCTCTCGTACACCAATAGTTCTGGGAACAAACAATAGGGCAAAGGCAAGCAACCTTACCTGCCTACTTACCTATATAGACTGATTCTACTGAACGCCATCAATCTATCCATCCAAGCTATCTATCCTCCATTACCAAGGAAGGAGGCATACACATCTATTCCAAGTTCCATCCGCGGCTGCCGAAAGCAGGAAGACGTGTCAATAATCAGAGTGCGCACTATCCAGCAACTCCACCCAATTCTTCTGACTCGCTGTGACATAGTGCCTCAAGTACTCCTCCAGTAAGGAAAGTGCAACCACCTACGTACATGATTGATAGAATCCTTGGTTCTTTTCGTCCATTCTACACTCCGCAATGAGATATGGTTTCGAATAGGAAGAGATAGCTCTTGTACTCAGGTTAACATAAGACTGGTAAGCTTTCATTTGTAGACCACTTGCAGCGCTCTGAAGGAAAGATGAATTAGCCGACGTCGCCAATCCCTCTCTACGAAGCTTATTTATACCTATACCTTGTAACCCAGGTTACGCTACTAAGGACTACCGAAAGAAAGAGAGTTCAAAGCCTGAACTAAAGGAAGAACGAAACAAAAAACAGAAATAGTCAGAACTAGAACGAGGAAATCTCTTTCAGACGATTCTCAAATCGTCATGGGAAAGAATCGTTGTCAGAGTTTTCACCCCATTGTAGGAAAGTCAGAGCGAAATTCCGAATGGTGGATTCTGCACGGATTATGCAACAGGTCTCCAGATGATTATTTAGTGGTAAGAAAGGAAGAAAAACTGGCAAATCAAAAGGAAGAATCAAAAACTTAGATAATTGATTCAAACACTTTATGGGTTTCATTGGGTGTAACTAACTACTTTAGCCCAAACACGGAGTTTTGGATTTTTAGGTGAAACCTGACGGATGAATCGGCAAATCTAGGGTCTGGAAGAGAAAGTTGTGATGCCTCATCCCCACATCAATTCATCTCTCCATTTTACTGGAACGAGACTCGATCAATTGTTGGGAGTAAAGAAAGCAAAGGAAAATAGGAGGAGTTTTCTGCTCAAGGAATCGAAGAAGGCAGTCTTAGACACTCGAAAGGTCGAGTCAATGTGTTTGTCCAGTCAAAGGTGATCGGGTGAAAGAAGTGGAATAGGACTGAAAGAGAAGAGAGACTGGAAAAGGGCATATCAATTCAACATTCGAAAAGAAAGTCTAATAGTCGTAGTAGTAGTAAAAGCTTCAGTTCGATCTATTTCAGAGGGAAATCGGTACTGGAGGTCGAACTGGGTCTAATCGAACAAGATCTGGCACACACGCTATATCCGCGAGGATTCCAAGTGTTCTAATTCATCTCCTCGCTGAGAGAAGGTAAATCTCGAGACTCCAAGAGCATTTCGATCTTCTTTATACTGTCCTAAAGAAAGGGAGGAGGTGTGGTGTTCTCTTCTATATCTTATATAAGAGAAGACCGACGAATCCTTCCAAGAACAGTCTGAACCTAACCATACATGTCCTCCTATTCTAAAATGGAGGGACTTCCCGAATGATTCTGAACCAGAGCTGCAGGCAAGAGGTAATGGCACAAGCTCCCATGTGTACGGTTTAGGAATTCTGTACTCGCCCTTCCCGAGCCCTATGTTGTGAGGAAGGGTAAAAATATCCATTCTATCTTTCTTCGAACACATCTTGCTAATTGGTTTAGCTTCTCGACTTCCTTGAGTCCAATAAGCAGGATCCTGGGTAAGGCAAAGGGAAGTATTGTAAGGACATAGTCAACAGCCCTGAGGGGTTCTCCTAACCGAGAAGAGTTATTGATCACATAGTCGAGGGTTCAATGTGACTATTGTCACTTGCCCAAAGTCGTACCAATTCCTCTACGGAAAGAATAAGAATTTGGACGTAGCTCACTCAGGCAAAGGCTCGGGGGTCAATCCGCGTCTTTCTTTCTTTTTGAAATAGCAACCGCACTACACTAATTCAATTCGGAACCGGTCTCCAAGCCAAGTACAAAACAAGCAATACAGAGAACGTGTCTTTACACCTAATTCCAGAAGCTGGATCATGCATGAAGGAGTCCAGCTACGGCTTTGAAGAAGACCTCCAGCTAGAAGTTCGAAGGGTAGGTTCACTAAAGACTAAATCTTTGACAATCAACCAAGGTTAACTAAGCGAAGGCAAGGTAGCGATTGAGCAGGGAAGGAGTTGTGTTATACTGACTGCTTTCTTTTCTGGCTTAGGGGCGTGCTTTCGATTCCTAATACAATGCTATAACATAGATAAGGAGAAGAGAGAGATTAGTGCCCCAAGAGAGGAGCTCAGTTCCATAGACAAGAGCTGACCTTGGACCAATGACCAGAGAGAGAAGATTATTAGCCAAAGTAGATAGGGTTCAGGGGAATAGGAGAAGGCCAATTGGAGTAAAGGGAAGGCTTGAGTTCAGGCAAGCCCGGGCAGATTCCGCTCACCTGCAGTCGTGTTTCCATTACTGCACGGAATTCGCTGGCGACGATGCAAACCTTATCCGCTTATTACAATGAAGCCTTTCCGGGGCAGCATTAGACTGGCTTACCAACCTCCCGGCCGAATCAATTCCAACATTCGCTGGGTTGGCCGACAAACAAGTTAATCAAGCAGTTCTGCTACAATATCGATGTCGCGCCCACTCGCCCTATAGAATGAATTGTTGGAGGCTTTACTTGACGAGTAAACCTTAGTTACCCAATGAATCATTTGCAACATACGTGGGAAGGTTAATGGCCCTAGCAGCTCAAGTTAAAGTGATGCCCCCAGTCCATGAAAGTTATCAGACGGATATGGTTCTAAAGACCGCTAGTAACGCCCTGGCAAGTTACATCCTTCTAAAGGACTTTAGGGATTTTTTCTATTTCATCTGCAACGGGCAATCGAATGGAGTCTTTTCTTAAAGTGGGTAGATTCCCGGCCACAGCTCCGCTTTTGCCTAACCCATCTCCAGCTATCACGCAGTCTGATGATCCGCAATCTGGCTCCAATTCAAACAAGAAGCGCAACCTTACTTCGGCCAGAAATGTTGTAGACGTCATTGCTCCAGCTCCCCTCACCTTAGAAAGTGCCCCGCCACGTCAGCAGTAGCAGCAGCCTCTGTTGCTTCAGAAACAGAAGAAAGAGAATCCACTGCTGATTATTCAACTTGATATACTGTTGAAACGAGCTCAGATGCTCCGGGGTCTGGTCGAGCCATCTTTGTGTTTGTTTCTTAGTTTAGTTTGCGCTAGCTGGGCCTGAATGCAAGCTCCGTCCCACTTATGCTGGCACCACCTTCCCCGAGGTAAATCTGCAACATCGCTTATAGGAACATTCTATGATGCACACATAGACGTAAGTCATTCGGAACATATACTTATTTATACACCCTGGGCTGGAAAGGAGAAAAGTGTCCTAAGCCAGGCGAGCCTAGTTCTAGCGTAGGCCGACCGGGAGCCTTTCAAGCTCGGGTCAATCGCTACCTCTGCTGCTGCTGGTGCTTCTTGCGCTACTAGGAATGAACCCCCTGAAACTCGGCCGGGAAAACACAATGTCTCTGCCCCCGGGTCAATGGATTCTTCGATTTGTGGAACAAATTTCACCTTTGCTGCTCTAGCCGCCCTTGTCATTAGCACTGGTACCTCTACAATCTACTTGAAACCTATCATACCAAGTCACTGCACAGCTACGCCCGCAATGAGCAATGGGCAAGTTTCATAGACGCGAGCGAGAAAAGGCACGCAGAATATCGGAAAGAGGAGTAGGTCCGCTAGAAGCGCCTCAGCTAGTGAAATAGTTGAGTCTCGAAAGTCTACTTACCAACCAAACTTGGAAGGGGGCTTGAAAGCCATAGTTTGCTTGTTGCCAAATGGAGCGAGCATACAACCAATGAAGCAATAGGTGATCCAATCTTTCATCTTCCTTGCCGCACAAGTAGCAGCAACTCAGAACTCTAATCCCACGTCTAGTAAGTCTGTCACAAGTGAGCACCTTACCCAGAAGAGCCAGCCACAAGAAGGCAGCAACCTTAGAAATGACACCCGCTTGCCAAACTGGGAAACACCAACAATTCTCAGATGCAATCATATCATACCCCGACAACATTGTATATGACCCCAGGAAGAAATCTGCCATTTTTAGGAGTCAGTTGGAGGATCCCGTGGTATGTGAACTGATTGAATCGCAAGAGTTGTTCAACTTCCTCTATAGCAGGTTCCAGAGCTGGAAGCTGCAAAGGGAGATTCCAGATGGTTTGGTGATATCGCCAAGAAAAGCATTCTTCAACTTGATATCATCAATCAGGATAAAGGATAGTCCTAAAGCAGCAAAGGAAATCAGGAGGCCCAGGGATAGGCCCAAGAATCAGTATAAAACCCGCCTGGCCATTACGAACTATAATACTAATCCCCTGCCTTAGGTGATGTCCGATAGCAACCCAGGAGTGAAAAATGGATGAACCTAGAGGCAAAGAACGCTAATGGACGTGAAGAACTACCCCTGCGGAAGAGACTTAGCTCTTATATGCCTAGCCCACGCCAGAACTAAGTAATCAGTGCCATCGACACCTTCATTTAGCTATAGCCCTTCAAGCAAGGACACGTACACATCCAAATCCATATGGATCGAGGTACCTTGGGATACAATCCCTTATCTACCATATCATCATGATGTGGAGCCCACAGATAACCAACTGACGGTCAGTAGACCCGATCCTCCAATGAGTCTCAACAATAGGGTAGAGTTATCAGTCATCTGATATGCAGAAACAGCCTCGTCCCTTGATTCTCACTTCAACAGGGGAACTTCCAAGGTATGCATTTGCTTTGAGAATGAGAAAGCCATTTTGGTAGGTTATACAGATGCCGACATGGCTGGGGATGTTGATTCCAGAAAGTCCACATCGGGGTATTTGATCACTTTTGCTAGTGGAGCAGTGTCTTGGCAATCAAAGTGACAAAAATGTGTTGGTTGCTCTTTCTACTACTGAGGCAGAGTTTATTGCGGCGACTGAAGCTTGCAAAGAGTTGCTTTCGATGACCTACAGGAATTGGGGTTGAAGCAAGAGAGATATGTTCTTTATTGTGACAGTCAGAGTGCTATCCATCTTAGCAAAAATCCGAGTTTTCACTCTCGAAGCATATTGATGTCAGGTATCACTGGATTCGGGATGTGTTGGACAACAAATTATTAGAGCTTGAGAAAATCCATACTGACCAGAATGGTGCAGATATGATGACAAAGACACTACCCAAGGAGAAGCATGAAGCTTGCAGAGACACAGCGGGTATGGTGGATCCCTCCACATGAGCCTTATTCAAATAGGGGGGGGAGTTTGCCAAAAGCAAGAATGTCGTTTTTCCAGCGAGGAGGTAGTCCCCAGTCACTCGACTTAGAAAGAAGGTTCTCCCGAGAAGGAATCACTCCTAGGCAAAAAGTGGTGTACCCGCAGTAACTCGAGGAGGCACCCCTCCATTCACGTTTCGTTCCCATATGCATCGGCTTATTCTAAATCGACATATCCTGGTTCTCCCAACCCAACAGGTTCCCTTTCTTTCAAAGTGGCATTGCCCAAAGTCGAATCAAAGGCTTTTTTACAGGGGAGCTCTTCTTAGCCCAGGAACTTCTTCTAGTTAGTAGCGATGATATAGGATCCCAAAGCAATAACCACAGATGGAGGAGCATTCATTCCTCTTTTGTTCCAGTTTTCCCCAACCAAGATATCCAGCCTATCCGGGACTCTCTCCAAAAAGTAGCATCGTAGCAAGAGTGGTTTTGACTAAGCATATGATGAAGGATCGGCCGAAGCTAGAGCTAAGTGGCTGGTGGCTGGGTCAGGGTAAGTATGGAAAGCATAGGTCGACTTAATCCAATTGATTGGATTGCCTGAATCACGAGTCTTATATACTGTGTTAAGATCACCCATATTTCGAAAAAGTTCAGAGAGATCTATTATTAAACGTTCCCGAATCCAGCCGTGAAGTTGACTAGATGCCACACGATCACCATGACTAAAAAGAAAGTGTCTACTTCCGAGAGTATATACTTCTAACACTCAATCACGCGGAGGGCAGACCAACCGCAAATCCTGAGTGGGTGAGTAAGCGGCTTAAGTAAGAGTTCGCCTGCCGCGCCATTCTTGTTTCGCAGGAAAGCCATTCCGAAAGGGGCTACAACCTTGACGCGGGCATCCTTAACCTCAAAAAAGACATAAACAATAAGGCAGGTCTTCCATTCATGGGAGGCTGTATGTTCAATTTCATAGAAACTGGGCGTCTATTTGTAGGTACCTTCTCAAGCAGGACGTGCAACCCAGTCTAGTTTTAATTGTATGAAATCCGTGATATAGCCGCTGATGCTAGTCAAAAGAGGTCTACTAAGGTAAGGACGAGCATCCCCCTTCCTATTTTTCTCCTCAGCCCTTGATTCGTGTCGAAAACGCTCGAACTCATTGTCTCTGGGGTGAAATCACCTGCAGTACTCACTCACCTGTTTAGGCACTTCTCTTCGTCTACCCTTGCCCTTTTCCCTTTTTGTTCTCAGACCCTTAGTATAATGGATCAAATATCCTAGGCATCATTATCCTAGGCTAGGCATGTAAGGAAGATTCTCCCGCTTTTGTTAACTGGGTTTCATTAGGTGGTTCGGACTATCTTCTTGTATCAATTTATCTACCGTCCTCTTGCTCAAGATGGAATAGCTATTAAATGAGATTAGTTAGCAGTCAGTATTCGTAAATAAGTAGACGTAACGTATAGAGGGATCCCCCTCGTGTAGGTGGGTAGGTCGAACTTCTCTATTTCCCTGCTAGTGCACTACTTCCTTTTCTCTGTTTAAGACCCTTCTCCCTCTTATTCATGTGCTCGTGTGTTCTTGTTATCAAGGATTGGCATCACCAGGTTGAGTCTCTCTCTTTGTCCTCATAGTAGGATATTTCCATTTTCGCGGGAGTAGTCTATTTCCGGATGTTTTGTGTTGTAAGCACCTGTTCGCAATGTAGAAGTCAAGGAAGGTGCACATCCATCAGACTCAGGAGTAAAGTATGAAAAGTCTGCAGTGCCCTCTCTCGCATCTAGCAATGGTTCGAATCGTGAAGAGGAAGACAGGGTTGGGCTGGAAGGCAGGTAAGGCTCTTCTTCCTCTTTTGCTTTTTCCTACCGTGAGAATGAGCTAAGAATGAATTTCTTATTAGCTTAGAAAGAAGGGCTTTTAGGCCCGCTAGCTAGGTTGATTATATGTTAAGGTGGTTTACAGCCGCACGAGGGATCTTGCTAAAGGAAAGGGGACAGATAATAGATCTTTGTCCATCTCCTCATCTGAGGCTGCTGCTTATTCTTAATATCCCATCGAGCGGTTGCATAGGAAAGCAAAGCAATACCCCGGTTGCAAAGAGAGGTTGCTACTGAGCACTGCCCTGGGAAGAGGATTGGTAAAGTAATTAGTAGATTCCTGACTAAGTTGTAGAATGATTCTCGATCAGATCAGAGAAGTACCGTTGACACATCGGTATAGCTGTCCCGGGATTTGGAATTCAAATCGTTGGTTGGACCGTCTACTAACTTTCAAAAGAGGAAGAAGCGTAACGTCATGATTCCATTCCATTGTGAAAAAGATTCCTTTCTCCGGAAGAAGGGCACATTATGCGACACAAACTCGTTAAGTAAGAAGATGGGCCTCCGGTCGTACTCTTGAGAGTGACCTCGGGGATAGATCAATTCTTGGACTGCTAGAAATGTAACTTCCTATTTAGTGTAGTGAAAGAAATTCTTTCTTGTTTCGGTAAGAGAATCAGTAAGACAATCGGGATTACCTCAATGTAGGGGGTAGCGGGCTTACCTACTCTAGTACCAGGGTGTCGGAATAAGCGGGGTTCGAGGACCCTACTTCATAATAGATAGGCACAATAGAAGGAAGGGAATGGGCAGTCCTAAAGGAGCAAGCTACCTAGCTACTACTACTAGGAGGAAGTCACCTAAGAAAGTAAAGGACAGAAACTAAAGCAGATATAACAGCGGATAAGTGCATCGGTTCTTGTTATCGGTTGCCGCTCTTCTTCTCTCCGTTGGTTAGCTAGTGTCATTTTCCTTCGGCTTCTTAGCGCTCCGTGGGTCAACCAGGCTAGGTCCTCCCACTTCTTCAAACCGGGGCTTTGATCGGGGCAGAGAGCAAGGAGCGAAGTGCTAGACGAGAGTTTGGTCACATAGGCTTGAACCGCTTAGGCTCTTTGCAAGAGTAGGCTGCTTATGTCATTCTCTTTTTCCTCTTCTGCCGGGTGTGCACGTGAAAATCAATATGAAAGAAGAAGGCTTACTAAGAAGGAGAAGGGCATCCCTTGTGTACGAACTAGGGCTAGACTGTCCAAGAAGAGATGACTGGTCAAGCCTTACCTTACTCTTGCAAGTCTTTTCCTTTCTGTGTTCTGTGGGATTACCCTTTGCCATAGAAAGAGCTTTCACTCAACAGTCTGGCAACTGCCTTTACTGGTCGAAAGAAGACTAGTTGCCCTTCTTCTCTTTGTCCAATCATTCCCTTTGATAAAGTCCCAGAGCCTATTCTTGCAAACAGCCTTTTTTTTGTCCTAACTGCGCATTTGAAGCTTCTTCTATCAAAGAGCTTGGGCATCTTTCGATGAGTAGGTCCGGAAATAGAGTGAAGGCGATACCTCCCTGGAATGGAGTGGCACTCCGCCTCATTCTCTTTTTCATGTGAAGGGGGTGCTTTCCTTACAGGTAGTGACTAGACCACTTGCATATCGAACAGATTTCACCCTCAATTGAGTAAGTACGATATGACCTAGGAACAACCATAGTACCGAACTTGTATAATCAGTAGACTGTTAAGAGAATGATTTTCTAGATCCTTTGGATCGCTGCCTTTGCTCGTTCCCAAAAGAGTCAACCTTATGTCGTCTGTTATCCACACCAGACCAAGATATTCACTCAATCACAGTAGTTAGGCACTACTGTTGAGAGCATGAATATGAGGTGAACTGCTATATAAAGAATATCCTATGTACACTGTGCCAATGAGGTTGCCTCTTTGGACACACCTAATCTAGAAGTGAACTATTTAAGTAAACGTAAAACTGTAATGATAAGAAGCTCAGATGCGCGAGGTTTTATTCCTCCACCCCTGTTTGCACAGAGGAAAGAGTTGGTGCCAAACAAAAAAAAATCGAAAAAATGCCAACAGACAGATGTTTGAGGGAGTGTTCGGAGCCTCGGCAAGGCGTCTTCCGATCGACACGTAGCAGCCTAAATGTAATGTGTAGGATCCTCTTTCCGACGTCAGATCGCACACGGCCTGGCACGAACTCTCGTTCATCAACAACAAGACTCAAAATTGAAGTTGAAAGAAGGGGAGAAATTGCTCTTAATAAGGCCCTCCTGGTCTAAAAGGTATGAAATCCTCGTCGGTGCCACCAAGGAGGCCCCACATCCCAGTATCATCCGATGCTACTTCGAATTCGGGTCGAGCTTACGTTAACCCAATCGCTGAGGGAAGATCGGCGGGGGCTTAAGAGGTAGGGATCGGTAGTGTGCCCAAGATGTTCTTGTAGCGGAGGTATTCTCAAACGGCGAAGGTGTTACGGCAGAAGAAAAGAAGGGCTGGCTTTCCTTGTTCGTCTGCAGCAGCTTCATGAAGAATTCGGGAATGCCAAGGTGTGCCTGAGGGGCTACGTGAGATGACCGTGAGAGTTCGATTAACAAGATCCGGGTTCCCTCATTCCAACGTTTCATAGAAGGATAATAGAACAAAGGGATGATAGGGCTGGGTTCGAATCTACCTCTCGTGGTTGACGGTGGGGCGGATCGTCGAGTTAGCAAAACCAGTAACTCGAGATTTGTTCGCATCAATCACAGAGGATGCTCCGGTTTCTTGCTAGCTTTTTCAAAGGTTATTCATTCCTTTCCTTGGTTTCCTGTATTATAAGCTCCATATAAATGTACCACTTTTAGTAAAATCACTAGTTAGCCTGCATTCAAATACGCGTACACACCCCTCGATAAGGACAGCTTAATCAAATACAAGGATGAGGCTTGGGCGAAAACTTCAACGGGAGCAATCCCGGCGCTCCTCGTTCCGAGACATCTAGTTGTTAATTACTTGGCTTTCTCGATGGCAGGAAAGAAAGTTTCAAATCAATCCATCAGAAAAGGAAGGACGGAAGGAACGGCATAGGGAAAGGGCTTTGTATTGTCTATCAAGACCTATCAAGGAGTTGTTCTGACTAGCTTTGAGTGCCAGGCTTCCCGAAAGTCATAGCGGTAGGAGCTACAAGGCTGTAAGTAGGACTTCAAAGTCGTTCAGTAGGTCAGGAGCAGTAGCAAACGCAGTGGTAGTGCAGTAGGGCAGGCTTGGTTTCAATTATCAACACCTTCTCAAGGAGTGATTCTGAGAATGTTTCCTTGATCCTTTTAGTCATTCACTTCTTTAGAGGATCTTAAAAAGGGACTTCGAAAGCAGATATGGAAGGCGGAGTAGTAGAAGGAAAGAATGGTTGGGTGGATTCATTTACTTGCAAGGGGCCTCTCGCTACTGACTCAAACGATTGGTATGTCCTGACCTTATTAAGCACAGGAATTCAAAAGGAAGGAGAGAAAGCAAAGAAAGAATGGTTCTCGAACAAAGTTGCTGGAGGGCTTGGCTTTCAGTTGCTGCTGTTGGGGACGACAAAAAGGAATAGATGAGAGAGACTAGAGAACAGCATCCAACCTTGCTCAGTCTGCCTTTAAGATGGAATTGGGACCGCAGAAGACCGATCTAGAGCGAATGTCCCAAAAGAGCACAGTGAGGCTTTCACAGAATATGCCTTTAGATGGAGAGAGGCAGCATCGAGGTTGAAAAACCCGATGACATAAGAGGAGATGATGAAGATTTAGTTTACCAAGCTCCCCTTTTTCGATCAGTTCACTTCTGGTCTTCCTCAGCTGCGCCGTAGCCTCTGGTCCTTTCTTTTTAGGTCCGGGTGTAACTGCTGCTAAAGCTTCTATAGAATACCCCTAATGGTTATGGTTTTCTCGTCTCGCTTGACGCGAAGATGAAGAAGATATTTCTATTTCATCTTTCCGGCCGGATCTCGTTCTAGTTCGAAAGGTGAAGAAGAAAGGAAGGGATTGTCCCTTTCAAACGTTGAGGGAGGCCAAAGTAAGACTTTTCTTTTAAGAGCTCCTTTTTCTTCTCAAAACGGGAATTGCAGAAGAAAGAAACCTTTTTCAAGGGCGGGGGAGACCAAAAGGGGAATGATCTTGACAAAAGACTACGGGTAATACAGAAACGAACCCGCGGCAGGGGAATATGCAAATTCAATAGAACAACAAAGGAAGGTAGTTCCCTCTCAAAGGTTGTTTCTGACGCTCAAGTTACAGACCGGACTTGAAAGAAGAAAGGGTAGAGAATCGATCATCAGAAAGTCTGATGACTTAGATAGTAGAGTTCAGGTTCGAAATCCAATTAATAGAATATGGATGGGATGGGACCCTTAAGGTACTGGCATTGAGGAACTGGGGGCCCAATGAGCCCGCAAGCACGGTCGAGTAGGGCCATCGCGGCCGGTCACCCACCAGCGTTGATCCATTCCAAGCTTGAGGAAGAATCAGATATCACTAAAGTTTACTCGAGAGTGAGGAGGAATTTAATGCTTCTTTTCAAGTGCAGTAGTCTCGAGGAACCGCGACCCAGGGCTAGGGTGGGGTAGGCCTACGAGGCCGGTAACCTGTCGGCAAAGATCCTTTCTTGCACTTGACGAGCAAGCAAAGAGTTTCACTCAGATTCTGACTTCCTTAACCAAACCGAAAGTCTAATAAGAAGAACCCTACCCCTCTCTGTCTTGTCTTTCCCCTCAACTAGTCCAATCTTGTGGGGATACGATCCCAAGGCAGGATGCGAATACCACAACCATTTTTGTCAATGTTCCATCAAAGACGAATGAATGAATGTGCCCGCTCTCTTTTCTTACGGGCCGTGCCGTGAAGTTCAATTGTATCGTATGTTAGTTGGGACAAAGGCAAGAATTCCTGGCCCGGTCGGGAAGAGATTCACTGCCTCTTCCTGGTGCAGGGACAAGGATTCCCCTTTCGAACAAAAAGACGTAGGTGAATAGATATCCTGGTGCAACTGATTCAGCTTCCGGCGAATAGCCATTCCTGAAAGGAGTCATTTATTAGTGGAACCTATGACTGACAGGCTTAGGAAGAATTTCAAACCAGTTCCAGAGTTCATGAGTGAATCTCAATCAGGTTGCTGATTATAAGCTCAATTGCCTTTATTACATTCTAAAATGAAGATTTTCTTTCCTACCCGGCATTCAATCCCAACTCTCTTCTCTCCCAACTGACTGTGGCCAGGAAAGGAGTGGCGGAAGGGTGCAGTCAATCTCCCCGCAAGAAAAGGGAAAGCTCCTCTTCAACCCGGCATTCCTTCCTATCCTAACCCGCTTAACTAAACCCCTAGAAGAAAGGTGCTTATGTCGGCCCTTTGGTTCTTCGCGACTGCAAGAAAACTCAAAAATGAATTGAATTTCGATTTTCATTTTGATATTCATCATTCGAGTTGGCCACAACACTCTACGCCCGTGCTTGATTCTCCCAGTTGTAAAGCGGAAGAACTCCACTTCTCTCTTGCGCACTTTTTGAGGATCCTCCGAAAGCTGGCACGCCTTTCCTTCCCTTTCTTTATGACAACTATTAGATTGCGTCCGGCCCTTACCGGAAATGGGTCTAGAAGTCACCCTCCCGCCTTGATAAGGAAAAAGACAAGGAAGAAGTTCAGATTGGATTGACGCCTACCAGGAGTGCTTACCGAAACCCATATCCGTTAAATAGGCACAGGGTGAACTCCTTCCCTTTCCCCAGAGGAAGAGAACGAGGAGGGATCCATAGCATCGATTTGAGGGTTTAAGTTGGAAAGACACCAATTCTCTCTCGAAACTTCTTTGGATATATTCGGAGCTGCTTGCTTTCTTTCTTTGGTTTATGATCCCCTTCTTGTTGCTTCACTCTCCCCTTTCCGAAGGAGCCACGGCAGAAACGAATAATGTAGGCAGGTGGAAATAATCTCACTCTTTCTGTTAATAATAGCAATTAGGCGATTAAGAAATCAGTCTCTTGGACCAGGGCATGCGGATCAGAGAACATTCAAGCAAGCATTTCATTTATAAAAAAGCAAGAAAATTAGCAAGTAATGTAAACTACCTAGCATGGAATATAGACATGAAGCAAGAAGCAATTAAACATTAAAAACTTGCAAGTGAACTAGCAATAAACAATGGAAAATCAAACTAAGCAATCACGCATCAAGGAAGTAATTAAGCAAGTTGGAACTCCTGTGACGCTTAAAAAGATTCCCGATTCTTCGGGGCGAGTGGCCAATCATGGCTGATCCGCTAAATAAGGTACAGATAAAGTGTAAAGTGTAATAGTCCATTAAGTTCTTCTTTTATGCAATTTGTTACTACGAAGCCTTCTCCTTGTTGATGGTACTGCTCTAATCCTTTCTCATATCTGTAAGCATTAATTCTTATCTTTTTGGTATACCTGACTTCTCCAACTTGTCGTTTTAGGGGAACTAGCCCGCTACGTAAAACCGTTATCACCTAGCTCCTTCTTGTAACCGTCCCGTGTTGCCAGGAGAGTCATTTTCCTTGAAGAATGCCGTCAAAGAGCAAGAAGTGCAAGTTGGAGAGCCCGGTACCGAAGCAAAGTACTCATCCGAAGGTTTGATCATGCCCTTTGTCCTCAACCACCCGTGGTTCTCCTATATCTCCTAACTTTCGCTTTGCTCTCTCTTAAGCCCGCATTTCGTGTTTTTTAAGATCTTTAGAGGTGAACCCACATAGTGGAGCCTTCGTGTACCAATTTCAGTGCTTGAGTTTCGCACTCCCTCCTCTTCTTTTTTGGAAAGTCTCATCCCAAATAGTCATCAGAAAGAAGCTATCCGAGCTGGGTGTGGGTGGGGTATGATGCCCCAACGGATAGATCCCCATCAACATGGGAGTTTTCCGAGGGAATGAGGATCAATGTCTGGTCGAACCAAGCTTCCTTCTCTCTCTCTTGCTTCCCCCACCTGTGACTGAAGCTTCCACATGAGCTTTACTTTCCTATCTGAGTAGACCGAAAGTGACACTTTTTGGGAGGGACATAAAAAAGGTAGCTTGCTCCCTGGACCCTTGGTCGATCAGTCGTTCAATCCTTTCCTCTGGATCAAATGCATTTCGAAAAGATTCTCACAATGGACCCCCCTACTGCACTGAGACGGACCCAGACCCCCTTACCGTAACGGCTCTGTACCTATATTATATGTTCTTTCTCTCAAGCGATAGCTTTCAAGTGCCCGACCAAAATCTGGATGATCTTCCCTTGATCAATGAGTGAGAAAGCAAGAGCCAGTCAGAGAGTCACCATAGCCAAGTGATGTTTTCAGGTGGTTCAATCTAGTAGTGAGACGAAAAGAAGAGCTGTCGTAGAGTAGTCTTTG